AATGAAGTGCCTGACTTGAAAGGATTATTTTGATAGAATAAATTATGTAAATTTTTACCTTCATTATAATTACATTTAATAGAATTAAACTATTCCCAAAAATATCAAAAACTTTTATACATCATATACTAAAATGTACCCTTATCAAAAAGATAAGCTAATAAAGCTATTAGGTTCATACCCTAAATATAAAGGTTTTAATCCTTTTTTTTTTAATAATCAATACTTATAAATTAATTTTCATATTAACATTATTTATAGGAACAATAGTCTCAATTTCATCTTATACATGATTAGGAACTTGAATAGGTTTAGAAATTAATTTATTATCCTTTATTCCATTATTAAAATCTAAAAACAATTCCTACTCAACTGAATCTTCAATTAAATATTTTCTAGTACAAGCATTAGCTTCAACAATTTTCTTATTTTCAATTCTAATAATTATAATAACAAACAATTTAATTAGTGATATTTTAAATATCAATATATTTATAATAATAACAATTAATTCATCTCTTTTATTAAAGATGGGAGCTGCCCCCTTCCATTTTTGATTTCCTGAAATTATTGAAGGAATAAATTGAATGAATAGTCTAGTTTTAATAACATGACAAAAAATTGCACCAATAATATTATTATCATATACAATTAAATATTCTAATTATATTATCTTTATTATTATTATATCAACTTTAATTGGAAGAATTGGAGGATTAAATCAAACTAGATTACGTAAAATTATAGCTTATTCTTCAATTAATCATTTAGGATGAATAGTTAGATCATTTTTAAATAGAGAAATAATTTGAATTTTATATTTCTCTTTATATTCTTTTATTTCATTAACATTAATTTATATAATAAATTATTTTAAAATTTTTCATTTAAAACAAATATATTCTTTTATAAATAAAAATCCAATTATTAAATTTAGTTTATTATTAAATTTACTTTCATTAGGAGGATTACCTCCTTTTTTAGGATTTTTACCAAAATGAATATTAATTCAATATTTAAGTAATAATTATAGATATTTATTATTTTTTATAATTATAATAACTTTAATTACTTTATTTTTTTACTTACGAATTGCATATACAAGATTAATTTTATCTCATAATGAACTTAATTACAATATTCTTATAAATTCAAATATAAAAACAAATATAGTTATAGCAATCTTATCATTTATTTCAATTAATGGTTTAATTTTATGTACAATCCTTTTCAATTTATATTAAAAAGGATTTAAGTTAAACCCCAAAACTAATAGCCTTCAAAGCTGTAAATAAAGATTACTGCTTTAAGCCTTAGGCTAAAGTTAAACTTTATGAATATGTATAAGTTTTAAAAATTATATTTTATCCTTAAATTTGCAATTTAATATTTTGTTTAAACTATAAAACTTTAGATGGTAAAAGAAATTAAAATTTCCTAAATAAATTTACAGTTTATTACCTAATAACTCAGCCATTTTACCGCGACAATGATTATTTTCAACAAACCATAAGGATATTGGTACATTATATTTTATTTTCGGAGCATGATCAGGAATGGTAGGGACTTCACTAAGTATACTAATTCGAGCTGAATTAGGAAATCCTGGAGCATTAATTGGTGATGATCAAATTTATAATGTTATTGTAACTGCTCATGCATTTATTATAATTTTTTTTATAGTAATGCCTATTATAATTGGAGGATTTGGAAATTGATTAGTTCCTTTAATATTAGGAGCTCCTGATATAGCCTTTCCTCGGATAAATAATATAAGTTTTTGATTACTTCCCCCTTCTTTAACGCTTCTCTTAATAAGAAGAATAGTGGAGAGAGGAGCTGGTACAGGATGAACAGTTTACCCACCCCTCTCATCTGGTATTGCCCATGCTGGAGCTTCCGTTGATTTAGCTATTTTTAGTCTACATTTAGCAGGAGTATCATCAATTTTAGGAGCTGTAAATTTTATTACAACCATTATCAACATACGATCAATTGGTATAACTTTTGATCGAATACCTTTATTTGTGTGATCAGTAGGAATTACTGCTTTATTGTTACTTTTATCATTACCAGTATTAGCTGGAGCTATCACAATATTATTAACAGATCGAAATTTAAATACTTCATTTTTTGACCCTGCGGGAGGAGGAGACCCTATTTTATATCAACATTTATTTTGATTTTTTGGACATCCTGAAGTTTATATTCTAATTTTACCAGGATTCGGAATGATTTCTCATATTATTAGACAAGAAAGAGGGAAAAAGGAAACCTTTGGTTCATTAGGAATAATTTATGCTATATTAGCTATTGGATTATTAGGATTTGTAGTCTGAGCTCATCATATATTTACAGTTGGAATAGATGTTGATACTCGAGCTTATTTTACTTCAGCTACAATAATTATTGCCGTTCCCACTGGAATTAAAATTTTTTCTTGATTAGCAACACTTCATGGTGCCCAAATATCTTATAGACCTTCACTATTATGAGCTTTAGGATTTGTATTTTTATTTACAGTAGGGGGTTTAACAGGAGTAGTATTAGCTAATTCATCTATTGATATTATTTTACATGATACATATTACGTTGTTGCTCATTTTCATTATGTATTATCTATGGGAGCTGTATTTGCAATTATAGCCGGATTTATTCAATGATTCCCTTTATTTACAGGATTAAGAATAAATGATAACTTATTAAAAATTCAATTTATTATTATATTTATTGGAGTAAATTTAACATTTTTTCCTCAACATTTCTTAGGATTAAATGGTATACCACGACGATATTCAGATTATCCTGATGCATATACATCATGAAACATTGTTTCATCAATTGGCTCTACAATTTCTTTTATTGGAGTACTTTTATTAATTTATATTATTTGAGAAAGCTTTGCCTCTCAACGTTTAGTAATTTTCTCAAACCAAATATCAACTTCTATTGAATGATTCCAAAATTATCCCCCAGCTGAACATAGATATTCTGAACTACCGATACTATCTAATTTCTAATGTGGCAGAATAGTGCAATGAATTTAAGCTTCATATATAAAGTTCTTTACTTTTATTAGAAAATGGCAACGTGGTCTAACCTAAGCTTACAAGATAGCGCTTCACCTTTGATAGAACAACTTACATTTTTCCATGATCATACAATAATAATTTTAACAATAATTACTATACTAGTTGGATATTTAATAATAACTTTATTTTTTAATAAATATATTAATCGTTACCTACTAGAAGGCCAAACAATTGAAGTAATTTGAACAGTTTTACCAGCTATCACTTTAGTTTTTATTGCTTTACCTTCTTTACGATTATTATATTTATTAGATGAAGTTAGAAATCCTTCAATTACATTAAAATCTCTTGGTCATCAATGGTACTGAAGTTATGAATATTCTGATTTTAAAAAACTTGAATTTGATTCATATATAATTCCAACAAATGAATTAGAAATTAATGGATTTCGATTATTAGATGTAGATAATCGAATTGTATTACCTTTTAATACTCAAATTCGAGTTTTAGTGACAGCAACAGATGTCATTCATTCATGAACTATTCCTGCTTTAGGAGTTAAAATTGATGCTACTCCAGGACGATTAAATCAATCTAATTTTTTCATAAATCGATCAGGACTATTTTACGGACAATGTTCAGAAATTTGTGGAGCTAATCACAGATTTATGCCTATTGTAATTGAAAGTATTCCAACTAATACATTTGTGAAATGAATTACTAAAATAAGTCAAAATTCATTAGATGACTGAAAGCAAGTATTGGTCTCTTAAACCACCCCATAGTAAATTAGCAACTACTTCTAATGAAAAGGGTTAAAAATACAAATTCTATAATAAATTATTATATTTTAAATTAAACTTCAACTAATTATATTAACATTTTTTAACATAAAATTATTTTAAATAAAAAGAATTAGTTAAACATATAACATTAGAATGTCAAACTAAAATCATTAATTAATTAATATTCTTTAATACCACAAATAGCTCCAATAAATTGATTATTTCTATACCTAATATTTATCTTTATTTTCTTCTTATTTAATTTTTTAAATTATTTTATATTTTTAATTAAAAATAATAAAAATAGTTTAAATAACAATAATTTCATTAAAAAAATCTTAAATTGAAAATGATAACAAACTTATTTTCATCATTTGATCCATCAACAAATATTTTAAATTTATCATTAAATTGAATAAGCACAATTATAGGATTATTATTAATTCCAATAACTTATTGATTTATTCCTTCACGATTTAATATTATTTGAATTAATATTTTATTAACTTTACATAAAGAATTTAAAACATTATTAGGTCCATATAATCAAAAAGGAAGAACATTTATTTTTATTTCCTTATTTTCATTTATTTTATTTAATAATTTTATAGGATTATTTCCTTATATTTATACAAGTTCAAGTCATATATCAATGACACTATCTTTAGCTTTACCTTTATGATTAAGTTTTATATTATTTGGATGAATTAATAATACTCAACATATATTTGCTCATTTAGTTCCTCAAGGAACTCCCCCAGTTTTAATACCTTTTATAGTATGTATTGAATCAATTAGTAATATTATTCGACCGGGAACTTTAGCAGTTCGATTAGCAGCAAATATAATTGCCGGACATTTATTATTAACATTATTAGGAAATACTGGTCCTATAATAAATTCTTCTTTAATATCATTATTAATTATTGTTCAAATTTTATTATTAACTTTAGAATTTGCAGTTTCAATTATTCAATCATATGTATTTGCAATCTTAAGAACACTTTATTCAAGAGAAGTAATTTAATTAATTAATGTCAACACATTCAAATCACCCTTATCATTTAGTAGATTATAGTCCATGACCTTTAACAGGGGCTTTAGGAGCAATAATAATAGTAAGAGGATTAGTAAAATGATTTCATCAATATAATATAAATCTTTTAATAATTGGTATATTAGTAACTATTTTAACAATAATTCAATGATGACGAGATATTACACGAGAAGGAACTTTTCAAGGATTACATACTTATGTTGTTACAATAGGATTACGATGAGGAATAATTTTATTTATTGTTTCAGAAGTATTCTTTTTTCTATCTTTCTTTTGAGGATTTTTCCATAGAAGTTTATCACCAGCAATTGAACTTGGAAATATATGACCTCCTGCTGGAATTGAAACTTTTAATCCACTTCAAATTCCATTATTAAATACATTAATTTTATTAACTTCAGGAGTTACAGTTACATGAGCTCATCATAGTTTAATAGAAAATAATTATAATCAATCTTTACAAGGATTATTATTTACAGTATTATTAGGAATTTATTTTACAATTTTACAAGCATTTGAATATATTGAATCTCCTTTTACAATTGCTGATTCAGTTTATGGATCAACTTTCTTTATAGCTACAGGATTTCATGGTTTACATGTAATTATTGGAACTACTTTTTTACTTGTATGTTTAATTCGTCATTATTTTAATCATTTTTCTTCAATTCATCATTTTGGGTTTGAAGCTGCAGCATGATATTGACATTTTGTTGATGTAGTATGATTATTTTTATATATTTCAATTTACTGATGAGGTAGTTAATTAATTTATATAGTATAAAAAGTATATTTGACTTCCAATTAAATGGTCTAACTATTTTTAGTATAAATAATTTTTATTATTTTTATCATAAGAAATATTATTATAATAATTTCAATAGTAGTAATATTTTTAGCTAATATCTTATCAAAAAAAACTTTTATAGATCGAGAAAAAAACTCTCCTTTTGAATGTGGATTTGACCCAAAAAATTCAGCTCGATTACCTTTTAGATTACAATTTTTTTTAATTGCAGTAATTTTTTTAATTTTTGATGTAGAAATTGCTTTATTAATACCTATAATTATAATTATAAAAATTTCTAATTTAATATCTTGATTAATAGTAAGATTTTTTTTTCTATTTATTTTACTAATTGGTTTATACCATGAATGAAATCAAGGAGCTTTAAATTGAGCAAATTAGGATAATAGTTAAAAATAACATTTGATTTGCATTCAAAAAGTGTTGGAATACCAACTTATCTTAAAATAAGAAGTAAAACATTACATTTAGTTTCGACCTAAAAATTTGGTATATTAAATACCCTTATTTATATTAATTGAAGCCAAATAGAGGCATATTACTGTTAATGATATCATTGAATCTTTATTCCAATTAAAGAAATATGATGATCAAGAGAAAGCTGCTAACTTTTTTCTTTAGCGGTTAAATTCCGTTTATATTTCTAATTTATATAGTTTAATTTAAAACATTACATTTTCACTGTAAAAATAAAATATTTAATTTTTATAAATACTTAAAAATTCTAATAATTTCCTTAATATCTTCAATATTATGCTCTAATAAATAAGCTATTTAAATAAATAAATATAAAAATTAATAATATTACTAATCATAAAATAATTAAAATTAGATAAATTTTTATATTATTATTTTGTAAGAATTGAAAAAAAATTGAATTTTTTTTTATATTTTCATATATTCCTTGACCTCCAAAATATTCATTTCAACCTTGATCAAAACTTTTATATAAATTATAACTTATTACTAAAGGTACATAATTTATTGAAAAAGTTGAAATATTTGGTATAAATCATATAAAACCAAAAAAATATCTATATTGATAAAATTTTAAAGAATTACTTAATCATCTAATAGAAAATTTAGATAATTCATATCCTAATCAAGCTCCAATTACACTTACAGTTAAAGCTAATGTTTTTAACTCAATAGGTAAACAAATTAAAATAGGAGTTGGAAAAATAAATCATCTTAATATTCTTCCCATAAAAATTACAGAAATTAATATAGTTAATATACTCTTTAATATAATTCAACCTTCATCATTTAATGAATGAAAAGAATAAAAATTAAAATCACCAGTAATAGAATAATAACATAAACGAAAAGAATAACATACAGTTAATCCTGTAGAAATAAAAAATATAAAAAAAATAAATATATTTACAAAATCTATACAAACAATTTCTAAAATTAAATCCTTAGAATAAAAACCAGCTAAAAAAGGTATTCCACATAAAGCTAAATTAGATACATTTATACAAATACAAGTAAGAGGTATTTGAACTATTAAATTTCCTATAAAACGAATATCTTGTATATCTTTTAAATTATGAATAATAGCCCCAGCACATATAAATAATAAAGCTTTAAATAATGCATGAGTTAATAAATGAAAAAAAGCTAATTTATAATTTCCTATAGATAAAATTCTTATTATTAAACCTAATTGACTTAAAGTTGATAAAGCAATAATTTTTTTTAAATCAAATTCAAAATTAGCTCCTAACCCAGCTATAAATATAGTTAAAGTAGAAATTAATAACAAAAATAAACATAAATTTTCATTTAAAATTACATTAAATCGAATTAATAAATAAATTCCAGCTGTAACTAAAGTAGAAGAATGAACTAATGCAGAAACTGGTGTAGGAGCTGCTATAGCAGCAGGTAATCATGAAGAAAAAGGAATTTGAGCACTTTTAGTTATTGCAGCTACTATTACTAATAAACCAATAATTTGTATATATAAATCATTTTTTATATAATCTATATAAAAAATATAATTTCATCTTCCATAATTTAATATTCAAGAAATAGCAATTAACAATATTACATCACCAATTCGATTTATTAATGCTGTTAATATTCCAGCATTATAAGATTTTACATTCTGATAATAAATTACTAAACAATAAGAAACTAATCCTAATCCATCCCACCCTAATAAAATTGAAATTAAATTAGGACTAATAATTAATAATATTATAGAAAAAACAAATATTAAAACTAATATAATAAATCGATTAATGTTTAAATCCCCTTCTATATATTGATCTCTATAAAAAATTACTATTGAAGAAATAAATAAAACAAAACTTATAAATATTAAAGATATTCAATCAAATAATACTCTTATAACAATTGAACTAGAATTTAAACTTAATAATTCCCATTCAATAAAAATTGTAAAATCTAATAATAAAAATTTTAAACTTAAACAAAATAATCTTATTCTAATTATAAATAAACTAACAGAACTAATAATACAAATTGAAATAATATTAATGATCTAAGATAAGACTTATACTTATATATTTGACATCACAAATCAAAATTTTAATTAAATTACTTAAATTTAAATTCATAATATAAAAAAACTTCTTTTAACAATTAATAAATTTAAAGGAAATCAATGTAAAAATAATAATAAATATTCACGGATATATCCTGAAGAACAGGCAAATTTACCTGAATAAATTTTTCCGTGTTGACTATAAGAATATAAATATAAAGTATATACAGCTCTAAAAAAAGATAAAAACATTAAAACAAAAATTGATACTCAAGTCCAAGAAATTAATCTATTTAATAATCTAATTTCTCCTATTAAATTTATTGAGGGAGGAGCAGCTATATTAGAAGATCTTAATAAAAATCATCATAAAGTTATACTAGGTATTAAATTTATTAATCCTTTATTTATAAATATACTACGACTATTTATTCGTTCATAAGAAATATTAGCTAAACAAAATAAACCTGAAGAACATAATCCATGAGCAATCATTATTATATAAGAACCACAAAATCCTCAATAATTAAAAGTTATAATTCCCCCTAAAACTAATCCTATATGAGCAACAGAAGAATAAGCAATTAATAATTTAAGATCTGTTTGTCGTAAACAAATTAAACTTACTAATATACCTCCAACCAAACTAATTCTTACAAACAAAGTAGATATAGATATCCCAATAAATAAAAATATTCTTAATACACGTAATAATCCATAACCTCCTAATTTCAATATAATTCCAGCTAAAATTATTGAACCTGAAACTGGAGCTTCTACATGAGCCTTAGGTAATCATAAGTGAACTATATATATAGGTATTTTAACTAAAAAAGCAAAAATTATACAAATATATATATATAAATTAAAATAATATAAATTATTAAAGAAAAAAAAATCTAATGTTATATAATTATTATAATAATAAAAAATTCCAATTATTATTGGTAAAGAAGCAAATAAAGTATAAAATAATAAATAAATTCCCGCTTGTAATCGCTCTGGTTGATATCCTCACCCTATAATTAAAATTAATGTAGGAATTAAACTACACTCAAAAAAAAAATAAAATAAAAATAAATTTATAGATCTAAATGTACAATATAAAAATAATAATAATATTAATAATATAAATAAAAAAAAATTTATAAAAAAATTCTTTTTATTAATTGATTCTCTTGCTATAATTATTAAAGAACAAATTCAAAAACTTAATAAAATTAAACCAAAAGATAATAAATCAGACCCAAAAAAATATCTAATATTTATTCATAAATAATTAAATCTTCCTATCATTATAAATATAAAACTTATAATAAAATATATTGATTGATTTAATCAAAAACTATTTTTTTTAAAACATAAAGGAATTATAAATAATATTATAAATAAAAATTTTAACATAATATATTCATTGAAAAAAAAAAATCATTTCCATGAGTTCGAATCAAAGAAACTAAAATAGATAACCCTAAAACACTTTCACATACACAAAAAGTTAAAAATAATATACTAAAATAATATTCATAGCTAAATATAGATAAATAAATAAATATTAATATATACAAAGATAAAATAATAAATTCTAAACTTAATAATATTAAAAGTAAATGTTTTCGTTTAGAAGAAAACACTATTATACCTGTAAAAAATATAAAAATAAAGACTAAGACATTTAACATATAAATAATAAGTTTTAATAATTTAATTTAAAATATTGGTCTTGTAAATCAAACATAAGAAATATTCTTTTAAAACTTCAGAGAAAAAAGTAACCTTTTATCATTAATCTCCAAAATTAATATTTTTATTAAACTATTCTCTGTATTTATTACTTATTATTATTATTAAGATTAACAATAACAATTACATTTATATTTTTAAATCATCCTATATCAATAGGTATAATTTTATTAATTCAAGCTTTATTAATTTCATTAATATCTGGAATATTTTCATATTCATATTGATTTTCTTATATTTTATTCTTAGTAATAATTGGAGGAATATTAGTATTATTTATTTATATAACAAGATTGGCTTCAAATGAAATATTTAATTTTTCAATAAAAATATCTATTTTTATTATAATTATAATTTCAATTATAATAATATCTTATTGTTTTATTGATTATATATACATAAATCCTTTATTTAAAAATTCTAATATAATAGAAATAATTAATGATATATTAATATTAAAAAATGAAAATTTAATTAGATTAAATATAATTTATAATACCCCCAATAATATAATTACATTAATACTAGTAAACTATTTATTTTTAACATTAATTGCAGTAGTAAAAATCACTGATATTAATTATGGTCCATTACGACAAAAATTTTAATGAATAAACCTATACGAATTAATCACCCTTTATTTAAAATTGCTAATGGAGCATTAATTGATTTACCTACCCCAACTAATATTTCATTATGATGAAATTTTGGATCATTACTAGGATTATGTTTAGTAATTCAAATTGCAACAGGATTATTTTTAGCTATACATTATACTGCAAATATTGATAGAGCTTTTAATAGAATTAGTCATATTTGTCGTGATGTAAATTATGGTTGACTTTTACGAACTCTTCATGCTAATGGGGCTTCATTTTTTTTTATTTGTATTTACCTTCATATTGGACGAGGTATATATTATGGATCTTATAAATTTACTTATACATGAATAGTAGGAGTAATTATTTTATTTTTAGTGATAGGAACTGCTTTTATAGGTTATGTTCTTCCTTGAGGACAAATATCATTTTGAGGAGCAACAGTAATTACAAATTTATTATCTGCTATTCCATATTTAGGAACTATATTAGTACAATGAGTTTGAGGAGGATTTGCTGTTGATAATGCCACTTTAACTCGATTTTTTATAATTCATTTTTTATTACCTTTTATTGTTATTGCAATAGTAATAATTCATTTATTATTTTTACATCAAACAGGTTCAAATAATCCATTAGGTTTAAATAGAAATATTGATAAAATTCCTTTTCATCCTTATTTTTCATTTAAAGATTTAATAGGATTTATTTTATTATTAATAACATTAACAATTCTTACTCTATTAAATCCTTATTATTTAGGAGATCCAGATAATTTTACACCAGCAAATCCATTAGTTACTCCCGTTCATATTCAACCAGAATGATATTTTTTATTTGCTTATGCTATTCTTCGTTCTATTCCTAATAAATTAGGAGGAGTAATTGCTTTAGTTATATCAATTTTAATTTTAATAATTTTACCATTTTATAAAATAAGAAATTTTCAAAGTTTAAAATTCTATCCTATTAATCAAATTTTATTTTGATTTTTTCTTATTATTGTAATATTATTAACATGAATTGGAATACGGCCAGTTGAAGATCCTTATATTTTTACCGGACAAATTTTAACAGTACTTTATTTTATCTATTTTCTTATTAACCCTTTAATCATAAAAATATGAGATAATTTATTATATAATTAGTTAATGAACTTGGTATAAGTATATGTTTTGAAAACATAATAAAGATGTTAAACCTTCTATTAACTTTTACTAAAAATAATTCACTAAATTAATAAAGAAAAATATAATATTTTTAAACCTATATATAAAAATAAATAATTTAATGATAAAGGTAAAAATCTTTTCCAAGCTAAATATATTAATTTATCATATCGATATCGGGGTAAAGTTCCTCGTACTCAAATAAATGAAAAAGCTAAAAAAACAACCTTTAAAAAAAATAAAATTGATATTAAATCTCTTCCTAAAAATATTACACAAAATAATATTCTTATAAATAAAATTCTTGAATATTCAGATAAAAAAATTAAAGCAAATCCTCCTCTTCTATATTCAACATTAAATCCTGAAACTAATTCAGACTCCCCCTCAGCAAAATCAAAAGGAGTGCGATTAGTTTCAGCTAAACTAGATACAAATCAAACAAAACCTAATGGCAAAGATAAAAAGATTATTCAAATAAATTTTTGATATTGTATAAATTCTATTAAACTAAAACTTTCAATTAAAACTATAAAAGATATTAAAATTAAAGCTAATCTAACTTCATAAGAAATAGTTTGAGCAACAGCACGTAATCCTCCTAATAAAGAATAACTTGAATTAGAAGATCAACCCGCAATTATTACAGTATAAACTCCTAAACTAGTACAAGCTAAAAAAAATAATATTCCTAATCTAAAAGAAAATAAAATTAAAAAATAAGGAATAATAATCCATAATAATAAAGAAAGAAATAATCTTATAATAGGAGAATAATAATATATAATATAATTAGATAATAAAGGATAAGTTTGTTCCTTAGAAAATAACTTAATTGCATCACAAAAAGGTTGAGGAATTCCTATAAATCCTACTTTATTAGGTCCTTTTCGAATTTGAATATAACCTAATACTTTTCGCTCTAAAAGAGTTAAAAATGCAACTCCAACTAAAACACAAATAATTAATAATAATATACAAACTAAAGAAAAAATTAAATCTATATAAAACAAGTATTATTTGTAAAATAATTACATATATGAATTCTAAATTCATTGCACTAATCTGCCAAAATAATAATAAGATTCAAAAATATAAATATAAATATATCAAATATTTGGTCCTTTCGTACTAAAATATTTTAACTTAATAAAGATAGAAACCGACCTGGCTTACACCGGTCTGAACTCAGATCATGTAAAGATTTAATGGTCGAACAGACCAAAAATTTAAACTTCTACACCTAAACTAATCTTTAATCCAACATCGAGGTCGCAAACTTTTTTATCGATATGAACTCTCTAAAAAAATTACGCTGTTATCCCTAAGGTAACTTAATCTTATAATCATTAAAAATGGATCATTTATTTCATAAATCAATGTAAATAAAAAAAAAGAATTTATTTAATCTTCCTATTACCCCAATAAAATAATTATATTAATAAAACCTAAATTAATCTTAATTAATTATATTAAATAAATTATAAAGCTCTATAGGGTCTTCTCGTCTTTTATTAATATTTAAGCTTTTTAACTTAAAAATTAAATTCTAATTTAAATTAACTAGAGACAGATTTTACCTCGTCCAGCCTTTCATACGAGCTTTTAATTAAAAAACTAATGATTATGCTACCTTTGCACAGTCAGAATACTGCGGCCATTTAAAAATTTCAGTGGGCAGGCTAGACTTTATATATATATCAAAAAGACATGTTTTTGTTAAACAGGCGAGTAAAATTTTTGCCGAATTCCTTTAAATAATCTTTTTTATATTATTATTTAAATATTTAAAATATATACTAATTCTATCATTATATCTAATTTTATAAAATTAAAAATTATTTATTTATAAAAAATTTAAAGTTATATAAAATAATATTTTAATATTAAATTAATTATAACAAATTATTATTGATAGATATTTCTAAACTTACATTTTTTAAAATTATTATTTAACTTATAAATTTTTAATTAAAAGCTCAACCCTTTAATTATTAATATTAAAATTTAATAAATTAATAAATTAACTTATTAAAATTAAAATATTTGAATTAAATTCATTTCTAAATAAACTAGATATTTTTAAGAACGAATAACGTTTCATTACCAATAAAATATTTTAAATAGTTTTTTTACAATAAAAAAAATATTTTATTAGCTCTCTTAAAATCGAGAAAATTAAAATAATTAATATTTATTTAATAAACCCTGATACACAAGGTACAAAAATTAAATTCTACTTTTAAATAATTAATATATTATTTCAATTATCTTTTACAATACAAATAAACTATAATTAACAAAATTTTTTCTATAAAATATACTTAAAAAATAAATTAATAAAATTATTTTTATTAAACAAAAAAAAATAAATATTTAATAATAAATTTTTAATTTCAAATTATATTGATTTGCACAACAACTTTTTAATGTAAATAAAATGCTTTACTAAAACAAGCTCTAATTTGTTCATTCTAGATACACTTTCCAGTACATCTACTATGTTACGACTTATCTTACCTTATAATAAGAGCGACGGGCGATATGTACATATTTTAGAGCCAAAATCATAAAATTTAATTAAATTTTATTACTATTAAATCCACCTTCATAAAGTTTATTCTTCCTTCAATCCGTATAAATAAATTTATTGTAACCCATTTCTTCTTAAATATATACTGCACCTTGATCTGATATATTTTTTAATTTAAAATATTAAAAATTTATTTTCTGCTAAAATTTTCTAATAACGACGGTATACAAATTTATAAAATAAGTAAAGTTAATCGTGGATTATCAATTACAGAACAGGTTCCTCTAAATAGACTAAAATACCGCCAAAATCTTTAAATTTCAAGAACATAACTAATACTACTTCAGTAAAACTTTTTACATTTAAAATAATAGGGTATCTAATCCTAGTTTAAATATAAATTTCATAATAATAAAAACTTTTTTATAAATTAATTTAATACTTAAAATTTCACCTAATAAATACTATTTTAACTTATCAATAATTCATATAATTATTTACTAATAAAATTCATTTATATCTTTTGTATAACCGCAACTGCTGGCACAAAATTTGTTAATATTAAAATTTATTTCTAATTCTTAATTTCTTAAATTATTAAAATTAAATACTGCGAATAAATCATTCTAATTAAATTTTTAAAATTTAACTAATATCCTACAAAAATTTACATGTAAAAAAAAAATTAAATAAATCTTTAAACTAGAATTAAACTTTATTTTTAATAATATAAAATAAATTTAATCTAAAATAATCAATATAATAAACCTTAATAAAAAAAATATTTACAAGAAAAAATAATTTATTTATAAGATTAAATTTAATATATATTTTTATCTAAAAAATTAGAAATTATCAAAATTTATAATAAATTAAAATATTATATAATATTTTAATAATGTAATTTTTTTTTTACAAAATAAAAATATATTTTCTACAATGAAAAAGCATTAGAAAAATTCTAGCAAAATACAAATAAAATAAAATAAACTGTTTAGTTACATTTAATTAATAGAAAAAAAACAAGATTTTTTTCGAAAAAAAAGAGTACCCCCCTATACCAGATCAAAATATTGAAATTTATACTATCGTTCAGTAGATTTCAATTGATTTTGATAAATTAAATATATTATAATTAAAATATAATTTAATTTTATGACATTTAATAATAAAAATATTAAATAATAAATATTAATTGATAATATTTATAAATCAATTTAAAAATTGACTGTCATGAAAAGCTTCAATTTATTAATAAAACTACTAATAAATCAAATCTAAAATTATTTCTGCCCAAATTAATTTTTTTTAAACTTTATATTAATAAAAATAAACTCAAATTAAAATTAACTTTAATATTAAAATTCCATAAAATTAAATAAAAATAAATAAGATTTTTCTTATAAAACAAACAATTAACAATAATTTATTAAATATATATAAAATAAAACATTTATATATTTCAAACATAATATATAATTATTTTTACTAAATTTAATTATATATTAATAAATATAAATATATATAAAAAGTTTTTTTTTTTTTTTTTAAAAAAAATTTTTTATATATATAAAAATTTTTATATATATAAAAAAAATAATATTATATCTTATATATTAATATATGTATATATAATAAATTTCTTCATAATTAATAGATTAATTAAATTAAAATATAATTTTTATATTTTAATTTAATTGATATTATTTTTTTTATATTAAATAATCATTATTTGATTTATTATATTTATAAATCAATTATATATTTATAGATGTATACATACATTACCGAAACTAATAAACTTTAAATAATTCTTAGTATGGATCTTTTAAGTAAAACTTGTTTAATTAATATAGTTCGTTATATTATAAAATCATTAATTAATTAATCTAATCTTATAAATTATTATATATTAATTTAATTATTATTAATTAATATATTAATATATACGTAGAAATACCTAACACACATTATATTATCTATATATATATTAAATATTTATTATATAGTAAATTAATATTGATTATTGTAATATTAAATTTTTATTGACAGAAATTTCTAAGTTGTAAAAAAAAATTTAATGTAAATCGATCTCTCCCAAAAACAGGTGAAATGCAAAAACTGAAAAGTTAAAAGTTTTTTCAAAAATTTCAAGCAATATTTTACCCCATTTCTATATGATTTAAAACTTGTCAACTGTTTTTGCTAAGATTACATCATTTTTTTTAGTAAAATACTTTTTAAAAATTTTTTGGGAAAAGGAAATAAATTCTATTGACTTTCAAAATTTATTTGGAGTAAATAAATATTAATAAAAAGATTTAATTTATTTAATAAATATAAAATAAAATATTTATATATTTTAAACACAATATATAATTATTTCAATAAGTTTAATTATATATTAATAGATATACATATATATAAATAGGTTTTTTTTTTTTTTTATTAAATTTTTATATACATATAAATTTATATTTTTATTTTAAATTAATAATATTACATGTTATATATTAATATATATATATATAATAAATTTCTTTTATAATTAACAGATTAATTAAATTAAAATATAACTCTTATATTTTAATTTAATTAATATTATTTATTTTTATTTTAAATAAATAATATATAATTTATTGTATTTATAAATCAATTATATATTTATAAATATATATACATTTTACCGACACTAATAAATTTTGAATAATTCTTATTATGGATCTTCTGAGTAAAACTTGTTTAATTAATATAGTTCATTATATTATAAAATCATTAATTAATTAATCTAATCTTATAAATTATTATATATTAATTTAATTATTATTAATTAATATATTAATATATACGTAAAAATACATAACAATCATTATATACTATATATATATATTAAATATTTATTATATAATATATCAATATTGATTATAGTAATATTAAATTTTTATTGAGCAAAATTCTTAAATTGTAAAAAAAAAATGAATGGGAATCAATCTCTCCTCAAAACAGGTGAAATGCAAAAACTGAAAAGTTAGAAACATTTACAAGAATTTCGGACTTTTTTTTACCCCCTTTCAATAGGATTCAAAACTTGTCAACTGTTCTTGCTAAGATCTCATCATTTTTTTTAGTAAACTAATTTTTAAAAATTTTTCCGGGTAAGGAAATAAATTATACTGACTTTAAAAATTTATTTTGAATAAATAAATATTTAAAAAAAGATTA